CTCCTTATTTCCAGCTGTCCGAAGCTTATAAGCAGGAATCGGCCATTCAGGGTACCCCTTTATGAGCAGCAATCCTAGAAGGAAGCAAGACTTACTGTACTGGCTTTCTTTCTTTGTGGAAGGGAAGCTTTACTAAAAAGATGCTTAGTGGGGCAAAGAGATTCGAAGGTTGAGAGATGGACTAGAGTTAACAAAAGGCCGATAAAGATGAACCTTTTTATTTGAGCCTAACTATCTATATATAAGGGGGGGGCACAGATAGATTTAGGAAATGCTTGATCTGACCATAAAATAGGAATAGGTACGGTACTCAAGCGGAAGTGGAGCGAAATGCTTCCCTTGAAAGAAGCACAAGCGAAACGATACCTAGATCCGGCTGGGAAACTACAAACAATGTTGCTTAGGTTACATTGGCAATAAGTACTTCAACCATTTTCTTCTATTTGCCACTAAGTAAGCTTGCCCCATGAGACAATGGACGCTTTTCATTCCTCTTTCGTCCCTTCCTTTTTCTATGGTTACCCGGAATCAGTACCAAGTAAAGTCAATTTCAAGTTAAGCTTTAAGAAAAAGACGTTTCACTTTTGATGGAAAATGAAGACGGATTCTCTCCTTGGCAAAGGGAATCCCCTTTCCCCTTTCTCTAATAATAAGAAAGGGGCAGGTTTCAGTCTTGAAGTTTGTCTTCTTCAATGGATAAGATTCAAAGGGCTTGACTGCACCTTGCTTCTAGGCTTACGGAAAAAGGCGAATCCGAGGGCTCTTTACTAATATAATATCATAGGGGACACTTCCTTGAAGAAAGCCGTGCTCCCATCAGCTTTCAAGTAGATAAAGAAGTTCAGGCTAGTGACATCAGCTATCGGCTATTGGCCTTTGTGAAAGCTTCTCCTCAATATGTTTGATCCCTTTCCAAGCCTTCCTCTTCGTCAATGATTATGGGTCGCTCCTGTCCTGTAGTTCGATACACTACTCTAAGGCCAGTTGCCTATACAGCATCTTGAGTTTATAGTAAAGTCAGCTTTGGTTATCGCTATACCCTCTCTAGACAAACGATTTGATTCCAGCCGCTCCACTACTGGTACAGTAGCACCCTGCCTTAATAATCGCATAGGCACCCCGGAACCCTACTCAGTAAAAAAGGGGACTCCCTAAACGAGACTGCTAGCTGGTATGGAGGGACTAGCTTTGCTTGCTTCCTAGTCAAGCCCTATCCGTCTTAGTTTCATATGAAAGGTAAAATACTACAATCAAGAAAAAAGAAACTTCCTGCAGATTGCTCGAACCACGTAACCTAATCAATGCGCCTATTCCCCTAAATCAAGACAAAAGGGATTCCACGGCTCAAGGGACTTTTTAGCCCAAAAGGGACCTCGCTCGATCAGAAAATAAAAGTCAAATTTCAATCAACTGATGAATGCCGTCAATCCAATCCACTTTCAATCAATCGACGACTGCTTCTCTTCCATTCTTAACGTCTTAAAGTGTACCATTCAGAAAAGGTAGGGTTACAGGGCGCTCTAAGGAGGAGATTTGTAAAAAGGATTCCCAATTAATTAAATTAGTAGGGGAAGACCCACCCTTATTAAATAACTTAGCTCGAACGTCCAGAGTCAGATGCTTAATCCATGCCATCCCTTTCAGCCTTAGCGCCGTGTTATCCCATAATCTATCATTCTCAAAAATTCCCCAAAGGGCCCCCTGACAAGTTCAGCAAAACCGTAGAGAGAGCGGGCTACACCTAGCTTAGCCTATCCAATATCCGATTCAAAAAGAGCTTGGATTGCTGCTTTTCCTCTCTCTGTATAAAGTCAGTCAGTCCCAGTGTTGGGCAGAGCCTATTGTCAAAGGATCGTTTCGCTGGAATGCTTGCTTGAATATAGCTACTCCCATTAAAAGGAATTTTGCACTCTACTATACGGTAGTAAAAGCTACAAACCGAATGAAGAAGTCGGAAGCAGTTCATCGCCTGTGGGAGCTTGCTGATAGTGAGGAAGCCATAATCTATCTATCGGATTGCCTATTTGTCTATCTGTCTGGTGAAGAGAGAATGGAGGATACTCTCAATAGGGCAAGCACCCAATACCTCGTCGAGTCCAAAGCTCCAGCTCAAGCAGTTCAATCCAAAAAAGAGATGTCTGCCCTGCCTTCGTTCTCGCTCAAGCTAAAGCTCAGTCTGCTAGCTCAAGTCGCAAGTCAAGTAGTGGAGATCCAGTGACAGACAGAAAGGAGAGTTAGACTGGAATGCAAGAATGAATCTCAAAAAGGTCTGCTCCCCTTCACACTAAAGGCAGGATTGCGACTTTGTAGGTTTCCAATAAAAGAAATACGTAAAAATCTTATTTGGTTTACCCGGGCTATACCCCTATGTATTCTACTCGTATCGTAGCATGAGACCCTCTCGGAAGTAGTTGAAGATCTAAATCTTAAATCCCGGGCTAATTGATTCTTCAACTCTATCTGTCAATGGTGAGATTGACACTGAACTCCCAACGGTTGAGGCTAATTCATCAGAATCTGAACCAGGCCAAAACTTGCACTCTCAAGACTTGGCTATAGTCCCTTGCCCTGACCCCCTAGTAGCAGAACCTCCCTTGGTGCCATCGAGAATAATTTGATCTATATTTCCATCTTATTCTAGCCCTAAAGACTATATTGCTCCTATTATGGCTGCTTTCGCCACAGGACCTAGAGGAGCTCCCATTATTATTCCAGCTCAATCTGTTCAGCTCCAAAGCTCCAATGGCCCAATATGGTCTACCTACTTCGTTACAATGGTTCCTGATGAGAACTACCTAGATGCTGCATCAAGGTTGATTGTTAGGGAAGGGATGGGGTAGAAATATAGTTTACGTTTCAACTTGATCAGTTCGCCTTATTATATAAAAAGATGAATGAATAAAGCTTTTCTTCGGAGAGAGAAATCCTGTTCCCGAAGACCACGCTACTTGGCTTGAGCGGTACCTCATAGGGCTACTGCTGGACATTACGGTCGGTGGATCGATCGGCGGGTTCGCGCTTTGGCGAGCGAACGAATAAAGCGCATTTCGAGCTAAATTCTTGTTCTGGTGGAACTCTCTCAACCTAAAAGAGACTTGGTTGGTGCAAATTGAGTTGTCCACCGTTGAAAGGTAAGATCCAAAAAATCTTATTTAGGGCTCGAGCCTCGGGGTCTTGGAACTGACTCAGGCCATAGACTAGAAGTCTGGTCTCCGATAAGGCTTCTGCTCCCGCTTTGCCTCGGCCCTCTTCTTCCTTGGTCCAAACGAAAGATCTAAGGATGCCTGGTTTTTTTAAGGGTATCCTTTTCCCAGTTTTTCACTTTTTTCTCGATTGCCAAGCCCAAGGTTAGGGAAAGGGAGTACGTCTCGTATATATATAAACTTGTATATAATGGGACCGAAGTCGGCTCAGCCGGAGATCATGCGCCCAACAGAAGAAAAACGTAAGCCTTCTTGTAGAATATATAGGACCGAAAAGGACCTCCATTTTGACCCTTTTTGAACCACTCATGGGACCACGTGAACGTGGGTTATCCTGGTTTATCCTGACGAGACAAGACTCCTGCATCGAATATGGGTGGAGGGTGGAGAAGGATAGAAAGGTAGTTTCCTCCAGCAAGGGAGATGACTTCTTCCTTGCCCTTTGAAGAGCGAATAACAAGCGCTTTGAATCAAGCTCTTAGAGTACTCGTAAAGACCTGAAAACTACGTTTTTCTTTTTTAGAAAGAGATTTCTAGACCTCGCCTCGATGTTGGAGCTAGGGCTGGCCTCTCCGGCCTACGGTGGGGTTAGGATGAGTGGATAAATCAACCAGCAAGCAAGATCTTTCTAGGCTTAAGCATTCAAAGAAATAAGGCGCATTGAGCGAAGTAACCGCGGGTTTTCTCTATCCTATGAAAGGAAGGGCGGGCCTGGGCTTTTCCAACCTGCTTCCGAAGAGCTAGGCAGGGAATTGCTAAGCACGAAGCTAGGCACACCACGAGGAGAGCTAGGCAATGAAACCAGACGAAGGCGATCGCTTGCAGCGCCTCGACTCAATCAAACAACCCGGCCGGGTCAACTTGAATCCACAGGTCTAGCAGCTTCAAAGGCGGGTGAACTTGAATACCTAGTTTCCTAAATTGAATAAGCTGAATTGGAATTGGAAGAATTTTCGAATATTGAAGACCTTTACTTTAGTATATTGAGGTATTTGGCTCGACGGCAGTTGAAGTTGAATAGACAGGTTCAGAATACGTAGGTTCAACAATTTATTAAGCAAACAAAAAGGGCTCTTGAATCTTAAAATGGAGAATTCCTAATGGAATCCGTGGAACGTGGCTTGACGCCTCGAAAAATAGGCATTTAGAAGGCATTAAACATGCCATATACAGCATGATAGAAGCCATAGAGAGGCTTTTTTTCGGTAAATTCAAGTCTTTGAGACATTATTCTGGTTTATCGCGACTCAGCTGACCCGTGTTCCTTTCCGTCTTTCGGGCTTGGTCGGTACTCAAAAAGGCAAATAACTGAAAGCCTTGTTCAAGCAAGCCCTTTTCGACAATCTGCTTCATGAATTCAAAAAAAAAAGTGGATGTACTATTTCAGCAGATCATAAGCGAGCCTGCTTGTTGCTAGCCTTGCAATCATTCATCAACTTCAAGGCGAGTTCGAAAGCTTGACAATTGACTTTGGAGAGCCCTTCTTGGACTTAGCTCTTCCATAAAAGCAGAGTACAAGGCACTAGACCTGGAAAAAGTCGGTTGCTTTTTGGAAACCCTTTTTTACTGAGTAGGTTTTTCCGAGAAATACGCAGAAGCCCATAGTGGACCGTCTGCTATCTGGGCAGCCAGCATTGATATAAAGGCATCGGAGAATGCAAAGAAGGTGGTTAACGGTCCCGGAGTGATGGTTGGACCCAAGTTAGCAACAGGAAAGATGGGTCATTAAAGGGTATCAACTGTCCGCTATCTCCTGTATAGGTCTTTTCGGTCTATGGCAAACTTTCCAATTGCTCTAAGCGCTTCAATCGGTCAAGGGTCTGAGGTCTGAGGGAAATTCTAACACGCTATCGCTATCGCTAAGTTAGCATTCTGGTCTTAAGCAAATCAGTCCTACCCGGTCGTCTCTGTCCCTCTGTCTCTTGCTTTTGCATTGAAAATGACGGGGTTTATGCGAAAAAGACTTCGATTTTCTTCCCGTACTTCCTTGAGGAGTTGCTTGCTTCTAGTACTGCTGAGTAAGTAACCCTCTTCAAGCTGGTGCCTAGTAGCTCATCCCTTGTTAGAAGCTCATCTGCTAAAGCCAATCGCTCCTATCTAGACTCAGTCTATACGAGCATCTCTCTTTAGCAATCAAGCTAGTTCGGGGCTACGATAGGAAAAGAAAGATGGAAAAAAGAAAATGCTTTCTTTTCCGCCTTAGGAGCGAATCTCTGCTTGTTGAAAGACTTCTTCCCTTGGAATAGCTCTCCTTCTTACAGACTGATCTAACAATTCTTTTTTGATTTAGCCTGAGAAGGCGGCTAGCTACACAGGGTTCCATACGCGCATTCGATTGACCTTAGCTTATGGTCTAGGCCTCACATTCGTCTCCGTCATCTCCGTCTCTGTCTCCAACTTCCCTTCGAAAGTCAACACAACATAAGAACGAGTAAAACAAGATAAAGAAGAGCCTTCATTCTATGAACTTCTTTATTGAATTGAATGTTTGGTGTCAGAGCTCGTGAAGGAAGAGTCACTCGCCCTCGTATTAGAAGATTATCTCACCCTGTGGTCGACATTCCATTCCCCTTAGTCGTAGGTGCTCGTTCTATTTTGATTTGAATGGGCCGGGTCTCCCGAGGTACATATGGCCGGCCCTTCGGGTGTCTCGATGATACAGACGAATTCCAATCACATCCCCTATCACTTAAAGCCAATCTTTACCAAAGGAGGAAATAGAATCGAATAATCTACCTTCTTTTTTCCTTCCCGTTGATTCCCCCCGACAATCAAGCTGCACTTCCTTCTAACAAGTGGCTGAGAGTTAGCAAGCAACCTTGGCCTCTTGGCAGGAGGTTCGCTGTCCCCCTCCTTTCCGGTCCGGCCGCGGTACGGCACCTGAACTCGAAGCTACGATCAGATCCGATTGGATCTGATCCGTTCAGATTCCACAGATCCAGCCGATTGGATCTGGTCCTATCCGACCCAGCCCCGGAACTTAGAACGGCCGGCCTGTTTGGACGGTAGAACGGGGAGAGGGGGAGTCGTGCCCATTCTCTCTCCGGGCACGAGGCAGGAACATCAAAAAAATGGAAGACCGAATCCTAATAGATAGAGATCATGATGTAACGACATATTCAAAAATACGTAATCCGATTTGATAGGCTGCCCGCAGAAAGAGTTTACCGACCGCATAACAATTCATTTTTGTGTGTAGCGCGGGGGGCCATGTCTCCCGAACGATCATAGTACGGCCGCTCATCTAATATCAAATCAATGGGTAGATCTCACTTCTCTTCCCCCATACCATAGCCGGAAGGGATAGCGTATCCACAGAAGAGAGAGTACGGGCCCTTACCCTTCATTTAGTTTAGACGCGGCTCGAATGCCTTTATGCTATAAGCTGTGTTAAGCATGCTTCTTTGACAGAAAACAGACTCTTTTTCCATGACAACAGTCGCGACTATAAAGGGCGGGGCGGTAAGCTCTCTATCAACAACAGGGGGGCTGTTCTCCTTTGTCAACTCCTTGCTTGTGTCGTTGACAAAGTCAACCTTTGGATGTTGTTGTGACGCTTTGGTTAGGCTCGGTTGACTTTGTCAACGCTACTAAGGACCGGGGCGAGCGAAATTCAGTAGAGGCTCGAAGAGGGGTTTACTAAGCGAAGGGCCGAAGGCGGCTTTGCTATTTATCCTACTATACCCTTGGAATAGCTGGGCGGCAGGCAAAGCTGCAAGGAGATAGTGCGGCTTTCTTTGTTCTCATGGCAGAGTGAGGGGCGCTATCCATCCGCCAATAGAGCCGGCTTTTAGTGAAGATCCGCTCATATGCTGCATGAGGGGCGGCAAAAGGCGGCTTTGCTCATGAGTTAGCGGTCAAGCGGAAAAGGACCTGCTGGCTTCTTTTCTTTCCGGAGCAGAGCTGCCTTGCTCGTAGCTCCCTATTGATATAAAAGGGGATGAAGGGTGAAAGAAAAAAAAGAAGCAAGTCTTGAGGGAGTAAAGAGCCACCGTTAGGTGGTTCTGCGCCAAGTGCGATCGATTGTCCTTCCTTTATAGATTGAACTACCGTAACTCCACTCAACCAACAAAGTAAATTCCATACTCAAAGTTGAGTTACCGTACAAACTCAATATCTATAAAAACTAAGGGGGAAGAGTTTTTACTGAAGCCGAAAGGTATCCTAAAGGAATGGTAGCACCACAATCCACCCAGACGCGGCCATCATAAATGGTTCGTGCGACGGCGGCGGAGGCAGGTTCTGGATAATCCATTGAATCTTCTTCTTTTCTTTCTCTTTTCTCTCTTTTTCTTCATTTTCCTCTTCCTATGGAACTCTCTCTTGAAACATTTCCAGAAACTCGAGTCTTATTTCCTCTTCTTCTTTCGGTGGAGCTTCCTCTCTAGGTTCTTCTTGCAGCCTTATCCCTTTTTAAAATGCTTCTTCCCTTAGGATTGCCTTTGGAAGCCGAAACGTAGGGGTCATGATGATCCAGTGGGAGGGTCACAAAGCCAGATAGCATTAATTGTAGTGATGGTAGGGGGATGTTGGAAATCGGACACTTCCTCGGCCTAGCATGTTGAGACCGGAGCGTGACTAGGGAGCGAGTTCTTCAAAACTCCCATTTTTTCGTTGAGGTTCTTAGGAGTTTCCTGTTCATCCGCCCAGATATACTGAGGGGATTTTTCCTTCTTCTATTCTATGAAAGATTGGATTTTTTGCTTCAAAGTCCAGCTTGCATCCGTCGCATGACCCGAGCCCCACCCCCTATTTGAGTAAGGCTGGAAAGAAAGAGGTCCTTGCTTTATGAAACTTCAACCTTCGATCGGAATACGGATTCGGTTAGTTTTTTGGGTTGATCAACCGCCGGAATTTCTCGTTAGTGAAGTGCTCATAGAAGTCTTTGTATATGGGGGCGTTAGCCCCCTTTTCTCTTAGATCTTGAACGAAGGCGTTGAGTATTCCTTCTAATAGATGTCGTTGATAGGGATGGCGCATAGAACTGAGAGATTTGACTTTGATCTTCGACTTGAACTTTCACTGCAAAATTGCACTTTTTTTCCGTCTTTCTTTTTCTAGTAAGATTTCCATCCTTCGTTAATCTTTAATCCCCATGTTCGTCATGCTATGAATATAGGTAGGCAAATTACGCCATTTCTTTTGAAGGGTAGTGTTCATCTGATATAATTCACTTTCACTTCGAAAGCATCTTTTGAAATAGTTTTCCCACTTTTTTGTTGTTATCCATCAATCGAAGAATTTGCATAATTCAAAAAAAAACTTTCTCAACGGGCGTCCGCTTTATTCCAAAAGATATTTATAGCAAGCAGCACTCCTACTAATTCCCGTTCGATAGGTTCCCATTCGGGGGCTTCAACCAGCATTTCGCCCCATGCATCGGGAATTGGATCAAGATCAACTGCTTCTTAAGCTTTTGGATTTGGCTCTAGAATTGACTATTGAAAAGGAAGGGATGTTGGGCGAGGTGATGGCTCTCTTTCAAGATATGCATCTCGAACCAGGTCTCCAACCGGCACTGAAATTGGCCCTGCACCGGGGGTGCCCCTCTCCGGTCTCAAGAACTCGAGCGGTCTTTATAGGTACTGGTAGCCGATTCGGATTGTATAGCTGCTGGAAAGCATAAAGATCGATCAATGCCCAGATTGCAACGCATTAAGATGTCAATGCCCAGTAGTGAATGTGTTCCCGGTGGGTCTATCGTAAGTATTCTAGTGCAAATCATATCTGTATTTCTTTCAAAGCACGTCAAGACCAAAATCGAATATCATAATCACAGTGCTTTCATTTTATTTCATATAATGGTTGGGCTTGGGCAGAAGATTTGTATAAAGAAAGAAGTGAGTGAATATCGATGGCCTTTGTTGAACAGAGAGCGAACGGACGGCAAGTGACTTTGATCTCACGCGGGCCTATACTTCGGCTACTAATAAGGGGGCTGGGCTTTCTCTTCTGGTTGCTTCTGGGTCCCTGGGAAGGGTCTAAGGTGAGTTCTAAGGCTGGTTTGGAACCCTTCCCTTGAACAGGAGCTTCAGCTTAAGTAGCCGCTGGTGTCGAAGCCGAAACTGCAGGATCTGTTGTAGACGCAGGAAGCAGCTAAGAGAGCTAGCAGACAATAAGCAGCAGCAAAGAGCGGTGTCGGGTTTCTGCATGAAAGCATAGGGGAAGGAAAGCAGCGGTTAGAAAAGAAGCAGTAAGCAGCTGTCAGAACCGGTTAGCGGTAGTCGATCAAAATGATTCGTTAAGTTGTGCGAAGGACAATTGCATTGCCTCGAAATATTACTTTATGAACAGGGATGCTGCACACACAGCACAGGCTTTGGACTGTAGATCGTTCTGTCTCATATGGTCTTTCTTCCCTTGGCTATTACCAATCACTGGGCCTATTGCAAAGGCCTTGGTTCGCGTAATCAAAGCTCGCTTCGCCTTATGAAAGGGTTCCATGCCCCGCCCGGCTACTATACTGATAGTTGGTTCGGGTTGTGCCTATGCCACTCCCTTTCGGACCCTTGCCTAGTGGGTTAGGTCCGCTCTATTGCTGCTTTCTCTCATCCCAGCGGATCGTAAAGCCATCCATCCCTATCGCGTGCATTAAGCCCTGTTGACGAGACTGAACGTCTTGAACCTATTTGACCGATTAAAAGACGATTTCCAATAATGAACCAACCAAGGCAGCGTGCAAGCCTTCCTTCTTTCCCTTATTTATGGGAAAGCGAGCTCTATAGCTGCAAGGGCTTAAAGCTCGGCCATTGATTGCTCTGTCTTGATGAGCTCATTCTTTAAAATCCGCGTAATTCTAAAGGACGAAGGATTCTTATATCAGTAGAGTCGAGTTCCTTCCCCTTCTTCTCCATTCCCGGATCCTGCTTCGTAAGATGAACTTGGGGGAGAGCAAAACGACTTTATTTACATATGAAATCTTTCTTTATTCAATAGAAAGAGCTACTGCAGAAAGGGGGGCAGGACCCGCGGCACCTCCTATACCACTTGGTGAACCAAGGGCCCTTGGCAGACAGACTGATTGAAGCTAGTCGGATGCTTATTCGAAGACTTCTTGAATGGAAGCTCCTTGAGCGGATGAAAGCACTTTGAGCAATGGGGCTTCCTGTCTGTTAATGAACTCTTATTAACCATCATGAGATTTGGTAGGCTATGGATAGACTAGCAGCTTGCTTAGCTTAGACCAAGTTGAGTTCTTCAGTCTTACGTGTAGGGGAGGGACCGTCCCCACTAGTTCAGCAATCCACCGGAAAAGGCAATGGAAATGAAAATCAAATGAAGTTGCTTCGTCCTTTTCAAATAGGGTCGCTCATACATCAGTTCTGTCCCAAGCATTCATAGAGAAATCAGCCTTAGACAAGCCCTCAGAGGATCCCTACTAGTATGGTAAAGCAGTGCCTTCCGAGTCGAGCCAAAAAGTCAGAGTCCCTTTACTCGCTACTGACAAAGACCGAAAGCGTAAATGAAGTGAATGGAAGGATGTCTCTTACCCCTCCCGGGCACTAAACAAAAGGAAAGACTCGGCCCAAACTTGACTTAGCCCAAAAGGAAAGACTAATGGGTTCCTATCAAAGGTAATACTATACTAATAGGTTCCTATCTACCTTTCTAAGACAAGCTTTCGCTTGCCTCTCTTTAGGGAAAAAAGCAACCAATGCTATGGTGTCCAACCTAACGCTTTCCGAGCCAACCTAACACCCCTAACACTTTCCTCTCACTGGAGTTTAAGCCAAATCAGGCCAGGCTTTCCTGACTTTGCCGACCTTCTAATTCATATCTCTTTGTTTTAAATGTCGCACTTTATGTAATGTACTGAAAATTTCTTTCATCAAAAAATCCATATATATAAAACCAATGAAAGTATTCGACTTCTTTCTTTTGGCACTATTTAGAGTCAAATCGGTCTAATGCCCCGCCCTATATAGTCAGGGGAAAGGATTCTACTTTTGATCTCCATCTCCCTTTAGCCTTAGTAGGTAGGCCGCCTCTCGTTAAAGAGTGAATTCATGAACATTGAGTAAAGATAGGCAAGACGTGACTTCTTACATTACACGGGTTTGGCTTGAAGACAGGGATCTGGCTATATAGATTTTCTTTTACGAGGGGATATCCGGGAAAGGATGTCATTACTTACTTTCTTACTGCCTTTCAAGTTTATAATAGATTCGATCTTGCTGCTAGGCGCATGTAGGTTTACTTATCCTCACCTTCCGTACCGTAGGCTTCTCACCGGCTGTCTTTCCTGGATCAACTGGTGCTCATAGGCAGGGACTAATGCTTAGCTTAATTAATGGCTCAAGCTAAAGATAATAGGACAAAGATTCAAGCCCCGCCCTATATAGTATAGTAAGGCGGTTAAAGATTCTATTCACTCCCCTACTAAGTCAAGGGGGATCGAGATTCAAGTAATCGTAATTTCCTATCACTCACTCAAGCTAATTGCATTTCCTCAGTGAAGCTCTTCCAAATCGGTTTGGCACCTCGATATCGGCTCTTCTCCACCTGGGGCTGGCTGTACTATGTTCCAAGAAAAAGGATTTTCTTACTTTTGAGACTGAGCACAAACCTCCTCTCCTTAACAGTCGAGTCTCCTTCGGACCCTGACTTAAGAGCTTTAATAGCTTAGCTCATCTTCGGGCATTTCGCCGTCTTGGTTGGTCGACAAGAGGGGTTGGGAATAGGAATAGTTGAAGAGCGAAGCAAACCTCCGGTGAAGGAGAGGAACCTTCGAACTTCAAAGTAAGAGCGAGGAGGAAGAAAAGGCCATTTACTATAGAGAGTCTGCCAGAAAATATTCATGATTTGGAAGCCCCTATCAGGATCGAGGGAAGGGGAAAGCCTGACCAGAAAGACTTTGAGCTTGCTTTGACTTTGGTTGCTTTACTTAGTAGGGGAGGAAAGCGACCCTCCAGAATATGGTCTACCTTACCCCGTCTCGGGCTTTCTAGATCCCTCAGAACATAGTCTTTCCAGCCTTTCCGGAGGTTCCGAACCTATGAGATTTCACCGGGCTTTCTTTTGTGAACTCTTTCGGTACTGCTTTTTGTTAGCAGCTCTTGATCTTGAAGGTGTGCTGGCTGATGAATCTCTTTCCGGGTTCTCTCTATCTGCCTTTCCTGGGTCCTGAAGTTCATTCTAGTCTGGCAAGGATGGAGGTTGAAGGAGAGTTGAACGAAGGGTCTACTCAAGCGAATGAGAGCGAGCAGAATAACAATAAGAGAATAGCCGTCCTCGAATTATGTTAGGGGGTCTTTCACTTTCAAATCGATATGAGATCCGAAGCCTTCATAAAATAGGGCATTCCTTAGCTTTACTTTAGAAGAGAAGGTAACCATATTCAAAGACGCAGCCATAGAGCATGAGCCTTCGTTGCTACTCTACTACTTATTTATAGCTATAGTTATCGCCCGATCCCGTATTAAGCCAGAAATAGATAGGGGGGGCAGGAAAGCAAGCGAAAGGAGGAAGGCCAGGAAACTCTTTAAGTGAAGCTCCGTTTGAAAAAGTAAATAAAGAAGTTAAGCCCTTTAAGAAGAAGCCGAGGCAAGCAAGAAGTAAGCCGTTTGGGGAAAGCTTTAGATTGGCTCATGCGAGAAGCTGAGGGAACCGAAGGTTGGCTCAAGAGAGTCCTTTACAGCCTAAGCTCAGAATGAATCAGAACTTGGGAGAAGAAAGACTCACAAGACAAGGCCTTTGGGCTTAGAACAAAGGGGAATCGAACTATGAAATTCAAGCAAGTAAGGGTATGGTGAAAGTCAGATGCGGAAGGTTCTTGATATCGGGTAGGTTCAATCGTCATCTGTCGCCTTATTCTAGTTCTAGCTAGCTGGTGCTGCTTGAAATGCGACATAAGGAAAAGGTTCAGAAGGACCTCCAGCTTGTATGGCGATTCTTTCTGCACTTCCCGGAAGATCCCTTCGTTTAAGAAAGAGCTCTCGCTCGCTAACTCTTCAACTATCCTCTATTTATTCTATTTTTATGTCCTAGCCAGAAATCGAAAAGGTGAAGGCAAAGGGACTAAGGATGCCAAAAAGACCGCTTTTTCATGCCTTAAATCAATCCCAGGGAAAGAGGCCAAAAAGCTTTGACTAATAAATAAGAGTTTTAGGAACTTTTGCACTTGAAATTGCACTGATCCTTTATATGTTCATTTCATTATGACATTATGCCTCGCTTAGAAAGCTTTCACCAAGCACCGATCTCCAGGCTTCAGGCAAAAGTGAGAGTCCTAAAGCAGTCTGATTTGATAACCGGGGTAGTAGCCTTTCTTTATGCATGCAATAGTGAAGTTCATCTTGTCTTCCTTCTGAAAGAAAAGCGAAGAGCGAAGTCAAGTAAGTATGATTTGGCTAAAGTAGTAAAGACGCTTTAATTTGCCTTTAAGACCTGAGAGGCTATAATAATATATGTTTTAGGCCTACTCCTGCAATTGCTCTTCTATTGTAGTCTACTCTATATTGGCATATTGGCTCGTAGCGGTAAGGGCTACTCTATCTTCTGTGATCGATATCGAAAGTAGATTGTATGGCCTCTTTCTGTCCAGAGAAATCGCAGCAAATCGAATTCACGATATTTTTCCGCTAGCACCTGACGAGCACGGAGAAAAACACTTTCTTCGTGATCCGCTTTCCCGGAAAGGACTTTGATTTCCAAAGTGCCGAAGCCTAACCCGAACTACTGGACTTTCACCACTCGACTTTCCTCGCTCCTGAAACAAGACTTATTCCAGACCTAGCGCCTTCCCGCACGCTATCTACTGTAACCGCGGTATTCGTTCTAACAGAAGGAACTTTACTTTGACTAACGGCCCCCTATAGGAGAATCGTTTTTACATGTATAAAGGCAGTTTCAGTTTCAAACTTTCCCTTTCCTCACGAACCTACCGGAACTAGACCAGCTCCCGGAAGTACGGCAACTCTGATCTATGGCTTGAACTAGAAGCAAGCGAAAGAGGGAATTTTTCTAAGCCAAGCCGATCGCCTTACGCCTTGTATGTAGCTTTCCTTCCTTCCTCTCTCATTTACCTGACGTCACTTGTGTTTTTGCAACATCTTCGGTAAGTTCTGTGCTGGTCGTAGATCAGAAGGCGCGCCCTTATTAATTATAATAATAGGAATTGCCTCTTTCTATATGCCTACTAGTTCGGAGCCGCTTCTGCAAGGAAACGAACGTACCCAAGCTCGGAGGGAGGTCGGTGTCTTGGCTCCCAAAAGAGACAGGATAGCGTCATCCCCCTACTATAAGCAAAGCAGGTAATCCCGATTGTCTTTCTTTTGAATATGTATTCCTTCCTTTCTAACTTCTTCTACTTATTAGGAAGGGTGCTCCTGAAAGTCGATACCTTTGAGCTCGGACTCCAGCAAGAGTTCGAGCGTTGAAAGTATGCCCGAATGAGGATATGCAATAGAACAATGGAACCTGAAAGTTGGAACTGTTAGGCAAGCTGTCCAAGCATTAACGCTCGAACTCGAAGAAGAGCCTTTCCTAAAAGCGAGATTCTTTGATGTTGGTTCCCCCGGTTCTATGAATCAATCCAACTCGAACTCTAAGAAGTACCATATAGTCTCTCCCTATAGAAGACAGAAGAGAAAAGCTAGCGATTGAGACAGTTGAGACCGATACAGTACGAGACACGACCGATGACCGATTGCATCTTTAATTCCTTTAAATAGTTCCGATTCCAGATTCGCTGCTAACAAGGGCAATAATACTGCTTCAATACTTCAATCGATTCACTACTGATACAGTTGACAACAGAACTCGCTTACCTAATACTGAAATACAGAACTAGCTAAACTACAGATATCGCATTGAATACTTCAACTACTGAAACTGAAATGAACTACAGATATCGCGGAAGGCTTGATTAAGCTTTCTTATCGAGACTTGTTAGAGCTATCTATTCCTTCCTTATCTTCTCTCTTTAACAAGCTTTCTTTCTACAGATAAGTGCCAATAGATCGACGAAACTCCAGGTTGACTATCAGACAGATCTTTCACAGTACAGATCCGTTACAGTTTCCCGATTAAAGCGAGAAAAGCAATTCATTCTAAACCGCTATTCGTATGTGTACCGATTTCGAAATGCTTTCTCATAAGAATAGGGTACTCTATTGGGGAATAGTCTTATATAGTTCTTTACTCTACGCTAATAAAATAAGTTAGTAGACTAGCTGAGCTCTTCCAGGGGGATACTCTAACCTATACAGTAATCGCACTATATGTCTTTCATTTGATCCATAACCCCCTTTCCACCTTCCCCCCTGTACTTGCGACTCTTACCATCAAAGAGATTCCTTATTCCCTCTTACTCCCGATTGCTAGAGTTTCCCGATACAGAACAGGAACTTCACTCATACTTCAACAACTGGCTTATTTTATTAGCGTACTGCTACTGCTTTTTTTTGCTTCTTACCGCTTATGCTTAAGCCTAGAAAGATCTTGCAGACAGTCATGCCAGCTTTCCTCATTCACTTTCGCTACCATTCCTATCCTATTGTACGTTTATTTCCCTATGGTATATCCGCCTAGAAGATCGATTCGCCTTACCCGATTCCCAATTGCAAGGGAGAGATGGCCGGGGATCACACTATTGAATTCAAGGCATCGCTATCGAACAAGCAAGTGATTGCGCCTACCTATCGACCGATGCCAGCTCGACCAATTACGACAGTTGCAGTTGATACCGATACAGTTTCCGACAGACTAGAGTCATGGGGGGAGAGCGATGAACTTCCTACCTCAACTTCAATCGGTAAACTAAGTACTTCAACTTCAAGAAGTACTTCAACTACTGAAATTAACGACTTCAACTTCAATGGATAAACCTACTTCTCATACTAAATGAACTTCTTTACGAATCACTTTATTTGACTTTTCTAAAGTGGAATTCCAGAGTAAAGGCTTAGTTGTTTACTTTTATAGAAGCTAAGGCAAGAAGTAAATCGCTTTCAGTTTCTCTTGCTTCTTTGGCTAGTTCAGTACGAGTGGCAGGCGCAAACTGGCACAGGCAATACGGTATAATAGGCGATTGAAGTAAGAAAGTCAAGCTTTTGCCAGAGGATGAGTCTTTCAAGTATCGGTAACATTCCCTTTTTCAAAGTCTAGTACGCTAGGGACTCTCCTCAAGTGAAGAAAACAAAACGGGAGGCAAAATGAGTTGAGTCTAGCATTCCTGTGCATATCCCTTCTTTTTCAAATGGAATAGTTTGATTTCCGTCTGTTAATTCAATATGCTCTTCCCGCTTAGGTTAGCTGTACTCTCGTGTAGCAGTTAACGCTTGGTGGATAGGGCGAATCCCATCCAACAATAGATCGATGCTTGTTTGCTTCCTTAATGAATGCAATTCCCTGAATCACTCTCTATCTCCGGCCCTTGCCATTAGTTAGCTCGCACTTCCCTTGCTTGCCCTTCTTTTCACTAGCAAGGTCCCCTTCCGCGTACCTAATATTCGGCCTATTCTCCCCACTCTGATCGCTATAATGCCCAACCAATATCGACATCTCAAGCTCACCAGGAATGCTTCGAACTAGACGAAACACTAAATATACCAAACTCAAGTTAGAACACCTGTAGGGTTAGAAGCAGACGGAAAACCAGGAAAGCTCACTTGGTCTACCGAGGGCCGGGAACCCTCCAACAATTATCCTATAGGGGGCCGTAGCGAAGAAGGGAGAAATTGCTGCCAGCTACCTACCAGTTCCACCTAGGCGGGTTTGAAAGCTCTTTATAAGCCTAGAAGATATTGCTTTCACAGGCTTGTTACTACAGAAAAATGCCCTACGAGAGAGACTTCTTCCAGGTATAGTATCTACGACCTCCTCTTGCTTTTGCTTTGCCCCTTCTTTCCGAGAGCCCCTCGCGCATCAAGGGGGATATATTCAAAAAGAAAATCGTTTAACGTATTGACTGATTGCACCCGCCTATGATAGCATAAAGCGCCTACCGAATGCTTGCTCTAACAATTGGCTAGTCTATTTGGGGATAGACTAAAGATGTCCCCTATATGATACGCTACTCCCTTACTTAATTGAAAGGAGCCTGAGGTAAGGATTCAAGCGAGGAATCCTTGAGAAAGGAAAGAAAGAAAGGAGGAGTGGCCTTATAGAAGGTTGGGGCATTAGAGAAGGCGCAATCAGTGAAGATGCAAGCAAGCTAAGGAACATATGCCATAAAGCAAAGTGATAGGTCGGCGGATGCAGATAGGGGCATTGGTAAACCAGCTGTCATTTCTTCAATCGCTCTTCCCGGTCGAGCTGGAATTAGTCTTTCTACGGGCATTTATATGTAGTCAAAAGACTTTTGAAAGCTAGCAAATTACCTTGTCTTTATCATGCACTAAACATGATATAGAAATGCTTTCTTTTAAGCCTACAGATGGAATGACTTTAATAGACGCAATCAGTAAAGCAAGAAATTCGGTGGAGTTCTTTCCACTTCCTTTCCCGCCTTTGAGCTCAATCAATCAGTACACGAACGAATACCAATTCCCTTAATTCCAATATATAGATTTGAATTCAATAAAGTCTTCCGGAAAGGCTATAGCTTTAAAGAAGCTACCTGCCCTGGAATCGAGAATCTGTCAAATCCCTTGCTTCAAAGTACTTCTGTCTTTATCGCTATAGGGCATCGGCTGTCAGCTCTCTGTCCAACCTCTATCACTAATCCGGAATGTGGAACTGGTAAAGGTCCCTTGCTTTAGTCTTAGTCCCTGCCCCTAGCCTTTCTCTAGTTTTTGAATGCGTCTCCTTCCGTTATGGCTAGCTCTTCTTCTAGTAGCAGTAGCTCTTCCGTTATGAGTCAATCTCTCTCTCCGCTAGTTGTTAGCTGGTCTGGTCCAAGCGCGAATCTCTCTTGAAATAGATCTTCCAGTCGCTCTTCTGGATCAATCGCTTTGGTGAATCGATCTTCTTTGAAATGAGATCTCTCTCTTCTTGCCCTGTCTTCGGCCCTGTAACTGGCCCTTGTTGAGATAGGGCAATCGGTCTACGAATGAATGACTTTCTTTCCTGCCCTTGTTAGCAGCTCTATCGGCGTGCTGTCTTTCCTTTCTCGGTCTATGGAAAAGGGTGTGCCACAAGGGGGGTGTAGGGAAAAGGAATCATAGGGCTGGCGATAGGTCCTTCGGTAAGCAGCATTCCTCTAGTTCTAGTTGCTCCTTCTGTTATTTCATCTCGTAGGCCTATTTGTTTAAGCAAAAGCCGTGTTAAAGCAATCGAATAGGGCTTCCTACCTATAGGCTTCCTTAACATGCTCAAATTCAGGCTCAATAAGGCAAAGGGATATCGATCTGCTGTTTAGCGAATCGAATCTCTCCGTTGCCTTGTTATAGCTGTACTGTTATCTATCGGTCTGAAGTTCACTCTTCAATCGCTTGTTCAATCTCTCTGATCTTCCCTTGTTAGCTAATATGTCACAGAACTGCATTGAAATTTACGGAGTTTATGTCTTTTTTTCTAGAAAATGGTCCATTTGACTAATAACATCGAAAAAGAATTCCTTTTCTTGTATGTAATATACCCCACACCACGCTCATTCCTTACTTCAAGTGGGAGTGGCATCGGTCCCGTTCATGCCCTGGAATAACTTTGATGAATTGCACATTTATGAGCCGAGTTTACACGAGATTATGATCATCCGGTATTAGAGGGAAATTCACCCTATATCCAATATAGTAGCTCTATAACTATAGCATAAGTGGGAGATGGTATGGTAGCCACCATGAAGTAGGTGGGGAGGGAAATGGATTTGTAAGTACGTGCAGGAGGTGAGGATTTCTGGTGAATGATGATTTGAAATAGCCAACTGGAGTAGTAGGCAGAACAGGGTCGGCGGTTGAGTTAGGCGCTTTCGCTTCCCTCTTTTTAATAATACATGGTAGTCGGGGAGCCAGGCACATAGAGATAGGGACATCCACCGGTAAGCCAATTATTACAATAATTCCATAAGAACATGGGGAAGCCAGCACGCGGTACACAGCATGCAGAGAGAAAAAAAAATCAATACAAGTAGTGGGGAAGCCGGCCAATCAACCATGTAGACACAAGAAATATAGCAAACTAGCTCATCAGTACAGCTAATTGATTCGTTAGGTGACATGAGTTACACAAGCTAATAGGAAATCGGCACGTACCTCGCTTTCGCTTCGCCCCTCTGGTTGAGTCAATAAAGCTAGCTGCTGCTTTTAAACTATACTGATGTAGTGGGCGGTAGTTGGAAGCACAGTACGGGCAGAAGCAATCCCCAAGCATCATTTTAGAGCTCATTAGTCTTAGTGTGAAACCCAAGAAAAAGGGAATAGGTCACTATAGGGACATGAACCCTCCATAAAAGGACCTTCTTTTAGGCCTAGAAAGGTAATTCCACTTATAGATAGGAATAGGCCCATGCAAAACAAAATAAGTATATCGGGAAACGGGAGTCAACGGGGGGCAGTTAGCCCGGTCGATAGATGCGGTGCTGAGGTCGCACTTCTCTTAATGAGTCTGTCCATTCGAGCAGTCTGTCGGAAAAGGGTGTAATCCCTCTCTTGGTGATAGTAGCTCTTCATCAGCTTATAGTAGGAGTTGAGCTCTTCCGCTAGCTTACTAGCTCTGGTAGTAAGGCTCTTCGGTCAATAGTTCCACTGGAAACTGCTTCCTGTATCACTGCTTTTCAGTTTGATAGGAGTAGGTGCTTGCAGCTTGCTGCTTTCTGTTCAAGCGGAGCTCGCTGCCTACTCCACGAGTCACCACAGCTTCGCCTACGCCACTTGTATATAGACAACAATAGTGCCCAAGATCTTCCCTTCGCGTAGC